TTCGAGAAATACGAGACATCTAAGTCATACAAGTAAAGAGATCTATTCATTGATAAGAAAAAGAAAAAACGTGAGCGGTGGTTGGATTTATGATAAAATAGAATCCTGGGTTGCGAACAGTGATAGTGATTCGATTTATGATAAAGAAAGACAATTCTTGGTTCAGTTCTGCACCTCCACCTTAACGACAGAAAAAAGGATTGATCAAATTCTATTGAGTCTGACTCATACTCATAGTGATCATTTATCAAAGAATGACTCTGGTTATCAAATGATTGAACAACCGGGACCAATTTACTTACGATACTTAGTTGACATTCATAACAAGTATCTAATGAATTATGAGTTCAATACATCCTGTTTAGCAGAAAGGCGGATATTCCTTGCTCATTATCAGACAATCACTTATTCACAAACTTCGTGTGGGGCTAATCGTTTTCATTTCCCGTTTCATGGAAAACCCTTTTCGCTCCGCTTAGCCCTATCTCCCTCTAGGGGTATTTTAGTGATAGGTTCTATAGGAACCGGACGATCCTATTTGGTCAAATACCTAGCGACAAACTCCAATGTTCCTTTCATTACAGTATTTCTGAACAAGTTCCTGGATAACAAGCTTAAAGGTTTTATTATTCAGGATATCGATATGGATGATAGTGATAGTGACGATATTGATGCTAGTGACGCTATTGATGATAGTGACGCTATTGATGATAGTGACGATATCGATCGTGACTTTGATACGGAGCTGGAGTTTCTAACTATGATGAATGAGTTAGATATGAATATGTTGTTGCAATACAACCGATTTTATTTCACCTTTCAATTCGAACTAGCAAAAGCAATGTCTCCTTGCATAATATGGATTCCAAACATTCATGATCTGGATATGAATGAGGCGAATTCCTTATCCCTCGGTCTATTAGTGAACTATCTCTCCAAGGATTGTGAAAGATGTTCCACTAGAAATTTTCTTGTTATTGCTTCGACTCATATTCCCCAAAAAGTGGATCCCGTTCTAATAGCCCCGAATAAATTAAATACATGTATTAAGATACGAAGGCTTCTTATTCCACAACAACGAAAGCACTTTTTCACTCTTTCATATACTAGGGGATTTCACTTGGAAAAGAAAATGTTCCATACTAATGGATTCGGGTCCATAACCGTGGGTTCCAATGCACGAGATCTTGCAGCACTTACCAATGAGGCCCTATCGATTAGTATTACACAGAAGAAATCAATTATAGACACTAATACAATTAGATCTGCTCTTCATAGACAAACTTGGTATTTGCGATCCCAGGTAAGATCGGTTCAGGATCATGGGATCCTTTTCTATCAGATAGGAAGGGCTGTTGTACAAAATGTACTTCTAAGTAATTGCCCCATAGATCCTATATCTATCTATATGAAGAAGAAATCATGTAACGAAGGGGATTCTTATTTGTACAAATGGTACTTCGAGCTTGGAACGAGCATGAAGAAATTAACGATACTTCTTTATCTTTTGAGTTGTTCTGCCGGATCGGTCGCTCAAGACCTTTGGTCTCTACCCGGACCCGATGAAAAAAATGGGATCACTTCTTATGGGTTCGGGTTCATTGAGAATGATTCTGATCTAGTTCATGGCCTATTAGAAGTAGAAGGCGCTCTGGCGGGATCCTCACGGACGGAAAAAGATTGCGGCCAGTTTGATAATGATCGAGTGACATTGCTTCTTCGGTCCGAACCGGGGAATCCCTTATATATGATGCAAAATGGATCTCGTTCTATCCTTGATCAGAGATTTCTCTATGAAAAATACGAATCGGAGTTTGAAGAAGGAGTACTCGACCCGCAGGAGGATTTATTCAATCACATAGTTTGGGCTCCTAGAATATGGCGCCCTTGGGGCTTTCTATTTGATTGTATCGAAAGGACCAATGAATTGGGATTTCCTTATTGGGCCGGGTCATTTCGGGGCAAGCGGATCATTTATGATGAAAAGGATGAGCTTCAAGAGAATGATGAAAAGGATGAGCTTCAAGAGAATGATGAAAAGGATGAGCTTCAAGAGAATGATTCGGAGTTCTTGCAGAGTGGAACCATGCAGTACCAGGCACGATATGGATCTTCCAAAGAACAAGGCTTTTTTCGAATAAGCCAATTCATTTGGGACCCTCCGGATCCATTCTTTTTCCTATTCAACGATCAGTCCTTTGTCTCTGTGTTTTTACACCGAGAATTCTTTGCAGATGAAGAGATGTCAAAGGGGCTTCTTATTACTTCCAAAAAAGATCCTCCTAAATCTATATCTAAAAGCTGGTTTTTCAAGAATGCGCAAGAAAAGCACTTCGAATTGTTGATTGATCACCAGAGATGGCTTAGAATCAATAGTTCATTATCTAATGGATTTTTCCGTTCTAATACTCCATACGAGAGTTATCAGTATTTATCAAATCTGTTCCTATCTAACGGAAGGCTATTGGATCAAATGACAAAGACATTGTTTAGAAAAAGA